GATACCTGAATGAGGAATTAACTCTTGCTCTTTAATCGCATGTAATGGAATGAGAAATCGATTTCTTCGCCTTTTTGCTAATAAATGCGAGTTCTCATTAAAAATAGCAGAATATATGAAATTATAATGACTAGTACCTATGATTCCATTAAATTCTGAATAATTGGGAATCCCATATTTTTTTTTATCAGAAAAATCCGAACTGAAAAATTTTTGGCTCGCTTGATCATTATTCACTGAGAGGCTAGAAATATTTTTTCTTTCCACGGAAAGAAGGGGTATGTTCATTTGATCTTGATCTTTATGGATCGAAAAAAGAATTAGACTAGATCCACATGAACCTCCTGATAATATCCATAAATGACTTGTTTTTGGTAAGAGGTGTACATTACTATATGTAAATTCGGGTGCATGGGATACATCAGTACTCCAATGCATTTCGCCCTCTAAGTCAGAATAAATATATTTTCTAACCCTCTCTTTAAAATGAAACGTGTGTATTCCCTCGCGAATCTCAGCAATCACTTGTTCTGATTCCACATATTGATCATTTTGAACTAAAAGAAAACTTTTTGGTGGAATAGTCACGCTATGTATAATATCTTCGCTCTCAATCATTACAGACAAGTCTATATAACATAGAAAGGCAGGATGCCCGTGACGTGTACGTGTAGGATGAACCAAATCCTCATTGAATTTGATTTTTCCATTATAAGGAGCTCGTACATGTTCGGCAGTACCTCCTGTAAATACTCCGCCGGTATGAAAAGTTCTTAATGTTAGTTGAGTCCCCGGTTCGCCAATAGATTGACCCGCAATAATACCTACAGCTTCCCCCAACTCAACTAGGTCACCATGAGTGGGACTCCGACCATAACATAATCGACAGATCCAAGATGTACTCCGACAAGTAAAGGGAGTTCGAATAGATATTGATTGTGTTCCAAAGGTTATGAATCGATTGACAAGTCCAATCCCAAGATCTTGATTTCTAAGGGCGACACATCGGGAACCTATATATATATCGTCTGCTAAGACACGACCAATTAATGTTTGGATAAAAATTCTTTCTGACATCAGTCGATTTTTATTTCGCGGACTCACAGAAATCCCTCGGATAGTACCACAATCTGTTCTACGTACAACAATATGTTGAACTACTTCAACAAGTCGACGCGTAAGATATCCAGCATCTGATGTGCGTACCGCAGTATCTACAACTCCTTTACGGGCTCCATAGCAAGAAATAATATATTCTGTTAAAGACAGTCCTTCGCGTAAATTACTTTGAATAGGTAAATCAATCATTTGTCCTTGGGGATCCGACATTAATCCTCTCATACCTACTAATTGATGTACTTGAGATGCATTTCCCCTAGCTCCCGAAAAAGACATCATATGGACTGGATTTAAAGGGTCCGTCATCCTAAAATTAGGACTCATTTCTTGTCGCAAATATTCACTTGTAGCATACCATATCTCAATAGATTGGCGTAATTTTTCTACCGCATGTACATTCCCATAATGATGTTGTTTTTCCAAAATCAAACTTTGTTGTTCAGCATCTTGGACAAGCCAGCCCTTAGAAGGTATCGTTAAAAGATCATCAATTCCTAATGAAATCGATGTAGCAGTGGCTTGCTGGAAACCCAGAGTCTTTACTTGATCTAGAATGTGTGATGTATATGCCATCCCGAAGTGATCTATTAATCGGCTAATAAGTCGTTTAATAGCAGTTCCATCTATCACTTTATTGTGAAATACCAGATTGGCCCGCTCCGCCATAAGTACCTCCATATTCTGCTGAATGGGATTCGACAATGAGTTTGAGTCAATGATTGCAAAACTACCTTTTCTAGATCTTGATTTGCGTATAATTTTAGATCAGGAACTGCGGTTCGAGTTGAATCGGAGAGGTCCGAATTCACACGGGTGTCCTAGAATTACTTTTTTTTAATACCATATTATTAGGTATCATATGAACAGGCTTGAGAAAAACCTTGTATAGCTTCCTCGATTTCTCGATAAAAAGAAATATGACCAACTGTAGTTCGAATATATATAGAAAAAGTTTCTTTTTTTACACTTCTTACTATTAGATAGTGTGCATAAATCTCATGATAGTTACCAAAAGATTCATAGTGAACTTCGATAGGAACTTCTCGTGAAGCAATAACGCGTTGATCTAATTGCCAACGAAGCCACAAAGGACTATCTAAATTTATTCTTTTCTGCCGATAAGCTCCAATTGCATCATAGGAATTGCAAAAAAAGGGTTCTTTCGTATACTTATAGTTTGTTTCGTAAATTATTTCATTTTGATAGTTTTTTCGATTACATGGATTATATCTGTTTGCGCAAATACCTCGACGAGTGCCGCTCGTTAATACATAGAGTCCAATAAGCATATCTTGAGTCGGTACAGAAATGGGATCTCCAATAGCAGGAGATAAGAGATTCATATGAGAAAACATAAGTAAACGAGCCTCTGCTTGAGCCT